GACTCTGATCATTAGTTCGTCCCAATCGCCGAAAAGACAATACCAAACCTTTCAATAAAAAGAAAGGTTTGGTACTCTTCTTTAAAAAGAAAGGTTTGGTACTCTTTTTTCCGTTCGATGCTGTTCTACCCACTGATATTGTTTGTTAGACATTGGTCATATTAATATATGGGTCTCATATGGATGCTAGAGATCATCGTGAAGAGAACAACCAATCGTATTATAGAATACGAGCACATCGTCTAACATGAGTATCAACTCAAAATTGATATTGGTCGGACATTCTCTCCCATTCAATTCATGTCAAGCACATTTGACAGAGGTATATGACAAATTGTTCGAGAGTTGGTTCTAAGTTGGTTATTGATCTTGCAACACTTTCATTTTCTGTCAGAGGTTGCCGTTAGTTCGTCGTCGGAACTTAGAAAGAAACTCTCTTCTTCTTGGAAGGAATGACCGTAGATAGAGACTGTCAATTGGTTCTTCTGGGGCGGACGTAGCCAAGTGGATCAAGGCAGTGGATTGTGAATCCACCACGCGCGGGTTCAATCCCCGTCGTTCGCCCATAAAGAAACGGATTGGATCCAATCCATCTTTGTCATTTTAATTTCAAATGAACAAGAAGTATTTCTATCTATTGATATAGAATCAATTGAATTCTTAGTGGTTGACGCAAGCTCTTCTTTATGCCAATATTATATTTATATGTCATTCTATTCATGATCACCCAAAGTATATACTATAGATGAGATCTTTTTCGATACTCTATTTCAATAGATCCAATATGGTTTCGTTTCAAATTGGTAGAGAACAAATAGATATATAGATCTATGTACCTATATAGATAAATACCTATATTCTATCAATATTATAGAAAAAAATAGAATGGAAAAGACCGAAGTCATTGAATCTATTTAAGGATAGAGATCTATCAAAAACTATTTCATTATTGTAATGTAATTATTGTAAAAAAGGAATGAAACGACAAAAATTGAAATCCTGGATATTGAAATTGGAAGAAATACGAAGCTTTCAATATTTATTCAATTCATGGACCGAATTGAATTTGGTGAGATTGTTCACGAAAATAGTTTCCCATCGAGAACGTCTTATTAAGCTCTTTGACTCTCGAATTCTTAGTACGTTGCTTTTACGCGATCTACGTGGTTCAAGAAGCAATCAATCTTTGACAATCAAAGGTGTAGTACTACTTACATTACCAGTCCTTATATATCATGTGAATCAGAAAAGTATGATTGAAAGAAAAAAGTTCTATTCGATGAAACTCTTTCCTATACCTATAAACTATGCTGAACCTAGAAATGAAACATCGGAAGAATATTTCGAGTCTTTCAATAAAAATTTGTTGATCTTTCCGCATCTTTTTCTGTCTTTCCCAAAAGGGAGAAAGATATATCAAAGTCACTTGAGAAATTCGAAAGAGGACGCTTGGGTTCTCTCAAAAAGAAAAGTGTGTGTCATGCCTGCATATAATCAAATTGATTCTTGGGGTTCACGATGGTGGAAGAATTGGATCATAGAAGAGATTCTTCCTAGTTGGAAGATCCCTCAGGGATCAATAGCGAAAATTGAGATGTCATTGAAAGAGAAAGATGTGGAACATCTAAAGGGTTTTTTTGAATTCTATATTGATGATCTGATCCGCAAAGACTATGATTGGGAATATCATTTCGATCGTGTTTTTATGAGAAATAAGCAGGACACGATCGACTTGAGCTCGAAGCAGCAAGTCGAAATATTAGGTAATAATCTAATCTGTTATCTCATGTCCGCTTTTTGTGAAAAAATGCTATTCGAAGCGGAGGGTCCATTCAAGCAGCAGAAATCGAAATCAATTGTTGAATCGAATAATATTAAGCATTTCTCCCATCTTCGATTATCCTATCAAGAAAAATCAGAATGGGGACCGCGTTGGTGGAAAAAGAATATGTTTCAGATCTGGAATAGTTGGGGTGAATCTGATCAAATTATTGCAGAATCTTCCATTCTCTTGAAAGAGAAAGGGTATCTCTCTTTCCAAAATTATGCTGAATTTTGGCAATTCTATAAAGATTCTTTTGTTAGTTGGGAGAAAGATCAGCAGAAATTGGAACTTTCGAAGGACATTTTAAAAGAGAAATTCATTCAGTTGAATGATGTGAACAATGATCAGCTTTTTAGCAAGATACAGAATTTATTGTTGGATATTCTATACAATTTCTCAGAATCTATTTTCATTAAAGTCAATCATTCTAGCCAATTGAAAAGATCTTATAATCGATCCATCGATCATTTCGATCCCATTAGTGAAAATTCAGAATATGGCACGAACATGAACAAAAAGGATGAGATAATCTCAGAGAATCAAAGACCGATAACTTGGGAGACTCATTCGGAGAGGGATGAGAAAGATATCGATTCGGAGATAGATTTGACTCTCAATTTCACTGAGAATGAGTATTGGGAACCTGAAAAAGATCTTTGTGAACGGATTTTCACAAATGGATATATAAATAAAACGGAGATCGAGCAACTAAAAGAAAGATCAATTCTTTGGGATCCTTCTTCTTCTATTCGAATAGAAAGAACAAAAATAAAATCAGATTTGTCCTCAAAGTGTCTCTCAGAAGATTCTCCGATCTATTGGACGAAAGAACTATTTACGGAAGATAAAAAGTCTATAACAGAGAATTTGTTTCCAAAGGAAAGGAAAAGATTCATCGAGAATTTCACAAAATCAATTCGTTCTTATTTTTTTGACATATTGTCAATAGATGAACCGTGCATGGGTTCTAGTGTTACTAAGAAGCCTATTGAAAATTTCAAATTATTGAAAGGGCAACAAGATGTTTTTTTCAGATATTTCAGGGGCTCAGAAAAGAATGGGATAATTGATCCGTGGAAGATAAGAACATATTTTCAAAATCCTTCCTCAAATTGTGCTATTTCATTAGATCCCGGATGTAATATGATTAGAAAAAATCAGAGGGATATAAACAAATTAAATTGTATTCTCTTTATGAACCGGAGTTTGTCTCGGAATCGATTTTCTTCATTCTGTGATCAAAACAAAGAACAATACATATTCCACAACAATTTACGATTTAAAAAAAGAGTTCTAAAAATAACAGATCAATTCGCTCTATTAATAACTAAGCCTAATCAGGTTTATGATAATACACTTGCTCCTGATATTGATTATCACGTGAATCAATTCTATGAACTGAACAAGAATAGATTCTTAGATCAGATCTTCAACCACAAGAATAAATTGAAGAATCAATCTTTATTGATCCTACTCAATATTACTGATAAAGAGAATGAATATTTAGATCGAATAATCGAAAAAGAATTGATCCAAATCTCTTCCAAAAAGGGTTCAGAAATAGGAACCCCTCTTAACAATTACAGAACTGAAACTTCAAATTGGTACAAATTGATTCGATATAAGATTCACGGGCATTTGAAAAATGCATTCAACAAATTATATTCAATGAACGGGTCCAGTCGCAATTTAAAGGATCAAATTCGAACAAATTGGATAGAAAATGAAAATTTGAATAATGTATCGAAAGATACAATTAACCGACATCCATCAAATTGGAGAAAAGGTCAAAAAGAATGGTTTGATCATTCTATTCTTCGAACTGATAAATGTATCAATCGGAATTTGAATGTGTACAAATGGTCCAATCAGACCGAATACTTGAAGAGATGTTCGAAACATCTTGTTTCTAAACAAAACGATTTGAAAATAGTGTTCGATCCGATTGAATCATGTGCTAATAGAGATTCAATTGGTTGGTCTGGAAGTCCCAACAAAAAAGATTATTCTAAGTTTTCTTTGATTGCTGAAAATACTGTGAAGATCTTTCTTTCTAAGAAATCCATTTCTCATTCGGCTATTTTCATTCCCGAGTTTTTCATTGATAAGTTAAAGGGTATGAATGATCAACTCTTCAATAAGTTGTTAAAATCAATTGGTGTTCGAATCGTTCATTTAAAAACATTCAAACCCTTTCTTTTGGATAACCATAATCTTTCACAAAGATCGAAATTCTTGATCGACGAAAGAACAGTAGCACAATTTTTCTATCATGAGATGCCGGTGAATCGATTTATTATTGACTTATTCGAGAATGAAAAGAATTGCATGGAATTGTTCGATAACACTGATTTTTCGACGATATCCAACGATCGAGACAACTGGTTGAATCCCGTAAAACTATCTAATCAAAGCTCATCGAGAGCTTCTTTTTACAAAGCAAATACACTACAATTCTTCGATTATTCACATCATCCTCGGTTCAATTATAAGAAAAGATTACCTTATTATATGGAAAGGATTCATACAAAAAATCATAATCTTACATATGGACAATTATTCAATATTTCGCCCATCCACAGCAATCTATTTTCTTTGTCCATTAGTGAAATAAGACCTGTTCACTTGGAGAAAGATACTATTTCACTTATAAAGTCACAAGTATCTAACATATTCTTACCTAAATATTTGCAACAAAGCGGTAACCAAACGTTTGTATCAATCTATGACTTGTACAAATCTTTCGATTTACTAACTCGATTGAATCCATTTGTTCATGATAAAATAGATATTTCCTCGATCGAAGAGATTTCTACAACGCCTTTAACGAGAGAACGAATAGCCAATTTCGAAAAAACTTCTTGTCAGCCCTTCTTAAATAGATCCGATTTAGAAGAAAACAACTTCGATCAGTACCTTAAGGGGGGTTTCAGTTCAAACATGGGTCTTATTCAAACTCAATCTTATCGAGATGATTTACTATCCGAAATCTTTCTAAAAAGAAAAGATAAGAACCAGGAAATGCTTCATCGGATTCGAGATCGGTTTGTAAAATCTAGTTCAACAGAAGGTTCAAAAAACAGAATTGAGAACAAAGCCATAGATAAAAGAAGCACCCTTTTCAATTTCTCTAAAGAGGAACGGAATCTCTTACCATTTTGTTCACCGCGTTTGAATGAACGTGCTAAGAAACAAGAGATGCATAGGATCTCTCAAATAGAGAGTCTTTTTAAAAAATGGGATTTGTTCCGAGCATATACGCCATGGCTCTTGACTTCTGCATGGTGGAAATATCTTGAGAATCTACTTCTAGAGACTTTTCCGGAGATATTGCTAAATAGCAGTGATCAACTTGTATCTATTTTGCATGATATTATGCATAAATCGAATCTATCGTGGGCAATTTCTCATCAATTATGGGCACTTCTACAATGTAATCTGAGAACCAATATCTTGGATAAGTTTTTTTCTTTATGGAATCTTTGTTCATTCAAGGAAATGATTAATCAAAAGAATGAGTCATCGGTTCTATCTATATGGGCACATCTGAGATTGCTGAATGCTCGGGAGTATGAATATTCGATCCTTATCCTTTTTTTCGTCCTTGGATATTTCGTTCTTCGATATTCTTTCGTTGTTTCCTCAGCCTTTATTGAGTTACAGATACACCTTGAACGCATCAAAGATTTAATGGATCCGTCATACGCGATCGAGTTGCAAAAACTGATGGATCATCCTTTGCCTGGTCTGCTTTTCTCTATGGATATAAGGGACATATCCATCTATTTTCTGGACGAATTGATCTATTCTATGAGGAATAGAAAGTTTTATTCACCTATAAGAAGAGAGTTGAACAGATCGTGCTTCAGCATGGATATCTCTGGAAAAGAGAGAGAATTACTAGTTCAGTTTCTAATAACAGAAAAAAACATCTCTCAATTTGGATCGAATTTGACTCACAGTCATAATTTCTTCAAGAATGAATTTGATTATCAAATCACTGAACAGCCGGGACTTATTTACCTGATCTATTTAGCCGACACTTATCAGAAAGATCTAATGAATCACGAGTTCGATCAATCTCGTTTAACAGAAAGATGGGTCTTCCTCGCTTTTTGTCGGAAGATTACCTCTTCACAAATCTTTAGGGGTTTGAACCTCACATTTTATGGAAAACCTTTCTCACTCCACTTAGGATCATCCCTTTCCAAAGGGATTTTACTGATAGGTCCTACGGAAACCGGACGATCCTATTTGGTCAAGGGTCTAGCAGCAGACTCTTATGTTCCTCTGGTAAGAATATCCCTAAACAAGTTCCTGTATGACAAAGGTGAATATTCTAATTTCCTCGATATACGAAGTATGAATAATGTGGTGCAAAAAATGCACCAATTCAATCTCACCTTCGAATTGGCAAAAAGAATGTCCCCTTGCATAATATGGATTCCAAACATTCATGAACTGAATGTCAATTACTTAACTCACTTTTTCCTTGGTTTATTAGTGAACCATCTCTCTAGAGATGATGAGAAAGATTCTACTAGAAATCTTCTTGTTATTGCTTCGACTCATATTCCTAAAAAAGTGGATCCAGCTCCAATAGCTCCAAATCGATTAGACAGATCAATCAATGTTCGAATGCTTCCTATCCCACAACGACAAAAGGAATTTCCTATTCTTTTACGCAGCAAAGGGTTTGACTCGGAAAAAGAGTTGTCTTGTCCCAAGGAATTTGGATCTAGAACCATAGGTTCCAATGCACGGGATCTAGCAGCACTTGCCAATGAAGCCTTATCAATTAGTATTACCCAAAATAAATCAGTTATAGGCACTGATACAATTAGATTAGCTCTTTATAGACAAACTTGGGGTTTGCAATCTATAGATAATCAGGTTGGATCCGGTCAAAATTACGAAATACTTCCCTATAAGGTGGGAAAAGCTGTTATACAAAATACACTTAGAAGGAATTCTTCTATGAATCCTCTATCTATTAATAATGAATTATGGAAGAAAAGGTTTTCTTATTTGTCCAAATGGTATTTAGAACCTTCTATTGCTGGAACAACTATGAAGGAATTGACCATACTCCCCCATATTTTGGGTTGCTTGGCCGGATCAGCAGCTCGAGATTCCTGGTTTATATCGGGACAAAATAGAGAGAATTGGATTCCTCTCGATAGATTTGCTGAGCATGATTTCGATTTAGCTTCTGGTCTTTTAGAAAGTCTTCTGGTGGAGTTTCCATGGTTAGGAATATGCCGGGGTAAGCCTGATAAGAATCAAATCACATTTGCTCCTCAGCCCAAAACGAGAAATCATCTCAATGTGATGCGAAAAGGGGTTTATTCTATGGTCAATAAAATGTTTATATATAAAGAATATGAATTGAAGTTTCAACAAGAAACTCCCGGCGCAAAACAAATGGATGAAAAATTAGTCAATAACATAGTTTGGGCTCCTAGGATCTGGCGTCTTAGTTTTCTTCGCAGTAATCTATTTGATCGTACAAAAAGACCCAATGAATTGGGATTTTCGTATCAGTTCGGATTGTTTCAAGAGGAGCAGGCCAGTTACTGTAAAAGGGTTAGAGAGAATTTAGAGTCTCTCCAAAAAGGACCACATAAAAAGGGGTTTTATGTTCATGAGAGAAATCATTCTAACGCAAGACAAAAGAATCTACAACATATACAGTCTCAATTGGAAGATATATCATTACAAGAGCGGTTTGAAATAGGAATATTTCAATTTTCTATACAATATCAAATGCGATCTAAATCCTCTAATAAACCAATGTTCTTTCTAGGAAGACGATTTCTTTGGGATCCCACAGGTTTTCTATTTCAAGATCAGCACCTTGTGTTTTCACGTCGGGAATTTTTTGCAAATGAAGAAATGCTGAGAAGGCTTTATATTACTTACGGTTCAATAAGAAGACAAGAAAAACATCTCTTCCCTAAAAAAAGTATCCAAGGTGCTTTTCATAGATATAATTCAAAATTCATGACCAATTCGGTCATAAATTCGTGGAAACAATTGCCTCTTGCAGAAAAGGAACATATTGAGGCTTTCAAACGCATTCAAGCAATTGGTATCCGATTGAAACGTATACAGCCATATACTCCTACATTTCTATATCAACGTTGGTTGATTGAAAATCCGCAAGAAAAGGTTGATCGCTTCGAATTGTTAATTCATCGCCAAAGATGGCTTGAAACCAATAGTTCATTATCGAATGAATCTTTTCTTTATAATACTCTATCCGAGAGTTATAAATATTTATCAAATCTGTTCCTATCTAACAGAATGTTATTGAATCAAATGACAAGGACATTGTTGAAAAATAGATGGCTTTTTCCGAAGGAAATTGAACACTTAATTCATACAACAAAAGATAGATTTCACATATCTATTTTAGCCGGAAAAAATCTGTCATCATCGATGAAAGGGCAATGAAATGAAGTAGAACGAAATTGACCGGGTAGTAGGGTCGTGGAAACAAATGAGAAGTTCTACATCTGCTTCGATTTCAGATCCTATTCGAAAATGAATCCTTTCTCGGTCTTGTCCAAGAATGGAAAGTATGTTAGAAGAAGAAAAAAGAAGAACAAAGAGTTGATAGATCTTGAATTTGAAGATAGATTCCTTATTCCGAGATCTCGACCGTGTAAGAGTGAGCATAGCAAGGAATATGAGCCAAGTCAATTTGATTGAACTTAATGAGATATTCTCTACTATGCTTACCCCTTATTTCTTCGATTTTGGTTCTGGTACTCTTTTTTTTTCTTACACTTCCCATTCGGAAGAAAGGATCCCTTATTTGCCTATAGAGTCACAGGATTCAACATTGGTATAGTCGTTTAAGTTCGATCGCAACTCTCGGATCTTGCAAAACTTTAAGAGGGGTATATAGATTCTCCTCAATCTATGTCCTTAATTGCGTATACCTCATAATTAGTAAGAAACAAGCTTCATGCATTCTTTAATGGACATAAAAAGAAATAGAAACATTCCACCTGAGATTTGGTCTTTTTCATTTTTTCATTCAATTTCTCCCATATGTTCCTTTGTGGAATGTACTCCATCTGTTGGGTCACGGGGGGGGCATTTTCCCAGAAGTTTCTATTGATCTACCTGCATTTGTGTGATTCCTGTTGAGGTATCTACTCGGGGGATGGGTGCAGGGCGGACCATTTTGAAATGGACTTCTCCATTCATTAGATAGAGAAGATCGCCAAGATCTTGTGATCCACTGTCGAACCTATTCCAACAGCTTTAACTCATATCGTATATAGGGAATCGTCGGAATACTTCGTATCAACAGATATCGAAGAAATCGATCTCGGTACATTGAGATAATCAATTAGATCCGATATTTGTTATTGAATTGCTCATTCAATAAGCATTCTCAATATTATGCCTTGAAGAGGACTCGAACCTCCACGCTCTTTAGCACGAGATTTTGAGTCTCGCGTGTCTACCATTCCACCATCAAGGCATCCCGAAAGTGAATCATATTCCATGAGTATGATATCTATATTACGATCATCTATCATTATAGATGGAATGTAGAATCTATGACAAAGATAGAGTATTGGGGTATTTATATCGATCGGTTATATAGGTCCAAGCCTAATATATCACCAACTTCTTTCGATTTTCATTATCCGGAGGATATTTCATATACATCAAAAATATGCACGATCGAACATCTTTTCTTTTTCGATTCAATAGAAGCCTAGAGAAGCGAACATGGTACCCAAATAATGATATGTCAAAAGCAGGTTCGATCATATGTGCGCATATATCGATTCCTAAATAGAATGGAACGACGTAGATATCTATCTACATACGTTCGAATGACCTTTTCCCATAATGAAAATGTACATAGCCCTATTAATAACCCTATTCTAGTCTAGAATGAACTTCTAATTCGATGATCAAGTTGATCTCATAATTAGAAGTTCATCTCAGAATCTCGGCCTATTCCCATTTTGGGCGGGACAAATCGACTAATTCTTCCGGATTGAACGAATAAATAGACCTTAAAATAAGGTATCCTGAGCAATTGCAATAATTGGGTTCATTACTATTCCCAGTGTAGTAGATGCTGTTACACATACAATCATACTCAATTCGATAGAATTTTTTGATATGAAAGAAGATGGAGATCTTCTATAATTTTGCACGTGAGGAGTTATTTCTTTGTTTCGCTCAGTCATTAATAACTTGATTATTTTTAGATAATAGTATATAGAAATAACGCTCATAAGGGGTCCTATCGAAACCAATAAATATGAGCCTGCCTGCCACCCGCACCAGAATAGATAAAGTTTTCCAAAAAAACCTGCTAATGGAGGAATACCTCCTAAGGATAGTAAACATAAAGCTAAAGAGAAAGCCGAAAAAGGATCTTTCGTATATAATCCTGCATAATCTCGAATGTTATCAGTTCCTGTGCGTAGACCAAATAATACAATGCAAGCAAAAGTTCCTAAATTCATGAAAATATAGAACAGCATATAAGTTATCATGCTTGCATATCCATTCTTTGAGTCTCCAGCAATTATTCCAATAATGATATATCCAATTTGACCCATGGACGAATATGCAAGCATACGTTTCATGCTCGTTTGGGTAATAGCAATTAAATTGCCTAATATCATGCTAAGAATAGCTAATATTTCCAAAAGAAGATGCCATTCGTTCGATGAAAAGTAGAAAATAAGATCGAAAATTCGAGTGGCTAAAGCTGAAGCAGCTACTTTCGAAGTAACAGAAAGAAAAGCAACGACTGGAGTGGGAGAGTTAGAGTCGAAAAGAGGATCCCTCACTCCTTTCTCTCATTCAAAACCGTGCATGAGACTTTCATCTCGCACGGCTCCTAAGTGATAAAAAAAGAAGGACATAATCATCTTATTCCTTTTTCATTACCTTCCTCGCGTATGTATAAGACCGAATCGATTCAATTTATAGAAAAGGATTACTAATCCTTAACTTCCCGAGGAATCCTCCATCAGCGGTTCCCATAGTGAATCACTGACTTTCTCGATCTTTTTGACTGTAAGAACAAGTCAAAAAGATTGAGAAATAGAACCATCTGATTTTATTCGTTCTCAATAGCCATGAGATAATCATCTTAGGGTGATCTTTTTGTCGACGGATGCTTCTATTACACTCGTAGTCCTTGAAGGATGAAAACTGACTATGTAGCATTTACATCGAGAATGAAAGTATTGTATACGTCATTAGTCTGATCCTTTGTAAGAACTACCCGTAATAACTGACTTGCAAAATATCTCTGTTTATTCAAAGATATTAGTTATTTTTGACCTTGCTTTACCTTAATTGTTATTTCAACAAAAATCTCGCGAATAACTTTTGGTAAAAGTTATGCCTTAGCCCGAGTGGGGATAACAGTCTTTTTCTCTTCCGCATGTCCATAGAGTTTTTATAGATCTAAACATCTCTAAAAAAGATATATATCCGCTTATTATAGGGGTAATAATTCGTCGAACGAATCGCACTCCTTCATATACGTCAGGGGTCCATTGATGAAAAGGGACTAGAGAAAGCTTGAATCCAATTCCTACAGCTATGGATATGAGCGCAATCAAAATTCCTGGGGAGTTATACATTTGTGTATTTATGAGACCATTTACTACTTCTTGAAGCTCAATCTCTCCCCCGGATAGACCGTATAGCCAAGAAAAACCATAAACCAGAATAGAAGAGCTTGCCCCACCCATAAGTAAATATTTCATAGTAGCCTCATTAGACCGTACATCTCTCTTGGTATATCCAGATAATAGATAAGAACATAAACTGAAACATTCCAGAGCTACGAAGATAGTGACTAAATCATTAGCACCACATAAAACCATTCCCCCTAGAGCAGCTGTTAATAGGAATAACAGGAACTCTGTTATAGCCATTTCTGTACATTTGATGTACTCCACGGATAGAGGAATACATAGAGTTGAACATAGTAAAATGAGAAATCGAAAGATTTTGCTGAAATTGCTCGTTTGGAAATTACCCAAAAAGCTAATCATAGGTTCTTCTCTCCATCGAAATAATAAGACCGTTATGCTCATTACTAAACTTGTTAAAGAGATGAAATAGAACCAAGGTGTATCTTTTTGATCAGAGGTTAGATCGATCATCAGAAGAAGAATTAGGCCGAGAATTAGGATACATTCTGGGAAAATAGAACCTCCATGGAAGAGAAGCAAATGAAACTCTTTCATAAAAATGATCTCAGGGTATAATTGAAAATGAAGTTTTCATTTTGTACATGCCAGATCATGAATTAGTAACTTCATTCAATCTCCGAAAAAGTCTCAATCTTTTTCAACTTTCTATTCTTGGAATAGGAGATTTGCATAATCCTCATGAATAGGATCAAATCTTATCTCAGAATCTTATTCTTTATTAAGCAAGCCCCCCCCCGAGAGGGCTTGGTTGATCTAGGATTTATGTTTCATCCTTGTTTTCTTTTATCTTTCGTTCGTTCCGATAGACATATTGATCAATTTCGAAGAAATATTTCTCTTTCGAATCGATCTATCTGTATAGATCAGATAGATCTATCCATATAGATAGATCTCGATCCTGTTCATAGATTAACGGAAATGTGCAAAAGCTCTATTGGCCTCTGCCATTCTATGAGTCTCTTCCTTTTTGCGTATAGCATTGCCATTCCCTCTGGCGGCATCCATTAATTCGTAACTCAATTTGAAAGCCATATTTCGACCCGGCGGACGTTTTCGAGATGCCCCTAATAACCAACGAATGGCAAGTGCTTTTCCTTGTGTAGATCTGATTTCAACGGGAACTTGATAAGTCGATCCACCTACACGTCTTGCTTTTACTGTTACATTGGGAGTTACTCCCCGTATCGCTTGGCGTAAAACAGATAGTGGATTTTTTTCTGTCTTTTGTTGAATATTTTTCATGGCTCGATAAAGAATTCGATAAGCCAATGATTTTTTTCCATGTCTAAGAATACGGTTAACCAACATGTTAACTAATCGATTCCGATAAATTGGATCGGATTTTGCAGTTTCTTTTTCTGCAGTACTTCGACGTGACATGAGTGTGAAAAGGGTTCAATAATCCATTTCATAAAGGCTAAAAATGAATCACTTATTTCGGCTTTTTGACTCCGTATTGTAGGGTGGATCTCTAAAGGTATGAAAGATCTCCCTCCAAACCGTACATACGACTTTCATCGAATACGGCTTTCCACATGATTATATAGGTAGATATGAGATCTATTCTTTATGTATATAATTCTGTTTACTCACTTTAAATTGAGTATCCGTTTCCTTCCTTTTTCTTGCTATGATTGGAAATCTCGTATTTTACATATCTGTACGATCAAGTCCTTAGGTTCCCAAAAGAGTGTAAAAAAAAAAAGTGTTTCAAATCATTGCTATTTGACTCGAACCTGTTCTAAAAAAGTCGAGGTATTTTGAATTGCTTGTTGACAAGTCGGGGAAAACTTATGAAATGATTTCAATATTGAACCTTAGACGTATAATAGTTCCAAATCTCTTTAGAAATAAGATCTTTT